AATGAAGTGCCTGAATAAAGGATTATTTTGATAGAATAAATCATGTAAATTTTTTACCTTCATTATTACATTTAATAGAATTAAACTATTTCCTAAAGTATCAAAAACTTATATACATCATATACTAAAATGTAAAAAAGGTAAGCTAATTAAGCTATTAGGTTCATACCCTAAATATAAAGGTTATAATCCTCTTCTTTTTAATTTTTATTTTAACATTATTTATAAGAACAATAATTTCAGTATCATCATATACTTGATTAGGAACTTGAATAGGTTTAGAAATTAACCTATTATCATTTATTCCATTATTAAAAATTAAAAATAATCCCTATTCTTCTGAATCATCAATTAAATACTTTCTAGTACAAGCTTTAGCTTCAACAATTTTTTTATTTTCTATTATTATAATTATAATAACTAAAAATTTAATTAGAGATAATTTAAATATTAACAAATTTTTGATAATAATAATTAATTCATCACTTCTGATAAAAATGGGAGCTGCCCCCTTCCATTTCTGATTTCCTGAAATCATTGAAGGAATAAATTGAATTAATAGTCTAATTTTACTTACATGACAAAAAATTGCACCAATAATATTATTATCATATACAATTAAATATTCTAATTATATTATTTTCATTATTATAATATCTACTATAATTGGAAGAATTGGTGGATTAAATCAAATTAGTCTACGTAAAATTATAGCTTATTCATCTATTAATCATTTAGGATGAATATTAAGTTCATTTCTTTACACAGAAATAATTTGATTAATTTATTTTATTATATATTCATTTATTTCTTTCACACTAATTAACATACTAAATAATTTTAAAATTTTTTATTTAAAACAAATATATTCATTTATAAATAAAAATTTATTAATTAAATTTAGATTATTATTAAATTTACTATCATTAGGAGGCTTACCTCCTTTTTTAGGATTTTTTCCAAAATGAATATTAATTCAATACTTAAGTAATAATTATATATATTTATTATTTTTTATAATTATAATAACTTTAATCACATTATTTTTTTACTTACGAATCATATATACAAGATTAATTATATCACATAATGAATTAAATTTTAATATTTTAATAAATAATAATTCAATAATTAATATTTCAATATTAATCTCATTATTTATATCAATTAATGGTTTAATTTTATGTACAATCCTTTTTAATTTAAATTAAAAGGATTTAAGTTAATTAAACTAATAGCCTTCAAAGCTGTAAATAAAGAAACCCCCTCCTTTAAGCCTTAAAGTTTTAAAATAATATTTTATCTTTAAATTTGCAATTTAATATTTTATTTAAACTATAAAACTTGGTAAAAGAAATTTACATTTCCTAAATAAATTTACAGTTTATTACCTAACATCTCAGCCATTTTACCATTTTACCGCGACAATGATTATTTTCAACAAACCATAAGGATATTGGAACTTTATATTTTATTTTTGGAGCATGGTCAGGGATAGTAGGGACTTCGTTAAGTATATTAATTCGAGCTGAATTAGGGAATCCTGGAGCATTAATTGGTGATGATCAAATTTATAATGTTATTGTTACTGCTCATGCATTTGTTATAATTTTTTTTATAGTAATACCTATTATAATTGGAGGATTTGGAAATTGATTAGTACCTTTAATATTAGGTGCTCCCGATATAGCTTTTCCTCGAATAAATAATATAAGTTTTTGGTTACTTCCTCCTTCTTTAACTCTCCTTTTAATGAGAAGTATAGTTGAAAGTGGAGCAGGTACCGGATGAACAGTTTATCCACCCTTATCATCAGGAATTGCTCATGCTGGAGCTTCAGTAGATTTAGCTATTTTTAGTTTACATTTAGCTGGTATTTCATCTATTTTAGGAGCAGTAAATTTTATTACTACAATTATTAATATACGATCTATAGGAATAACTTTTGATCGAATACCTTTATTTGTTTGATCTGTTGGAATTACTGCTTTATTATTATTACTTTCTTTACCTGTATTAGCTGGAGCTATTACAATATTATTAACTGATCGGAATTTAAATACTTCATTTTTTGACCCTGCAGGAGGTGGTGATCCTATTTTATATCAACATTTATTTTGATTTTTTGGACACCCTGAAGTTTATATTTTAATTTTACCAGGATTTGGTATAATTTCACATATTATTAGACAAGAAAGAGGAAAAAAAGAAACTTTTGGTTCATTAGGAATAATTTATGCTATATTAGCTATTGGACTATTAGGTTTTGTAGTTTGAGCTCACCATATATTTACAGTTGGTATAGATGTTGATACACGAGCTTATTTTACTTCTGCAACAATAATTATTGCTGTACCTACAGGAATCAAAATTTTTTCATGACTTGCTACTCTTCACGGAGCTCAATTATCTTATAGTCCTTCATTATTATGAGCTTTAGGATTTGTATTTTTATTTACCGTAGGAGGATTAACTGGAGTAGTATTAGCTAATTCATCTATTGATATTATTCTTCATGATACATATTATGTTGTTGCTCATTTTCATTATGTTTTATCTATAGGAGCAGTATTTGCTATTATAGCTGGATTTATTCAATGATTTCCATTATTTACAGGATTAAGATTAAATAATAATCTTTTAAAAATTCAATTTATTGTAATATTTATTGGAGTAAATTTAACATTTTTTCCCCAACATTTTTTAGGATTAAGAGGAATACCACGACGATATTCAGACTATCCTGACGCATATACCTCATGAAATATTATTTCATCAATTGGATCTACTATTTCATTTATTGGAGTATTATTATTTATTTATATTATATGAGAAAGATTTATTTCTCAACGTTTAGTAATTTTCTCCAATCAAATATCAACTTCTATTGAATGATTCCAAAATTATCCTCCGGCAGAACACAGATATTCTGAATTACCTATACTATCTAATTTCTAATCTAATATGGCAGATTAGTGTAATGAATTTAAGCTTCATATATAAAGTTATTTACTTTTGTTAGAAATGGCAACATGATCTAATTTAAATTTACAAGATAGTGCATCACCATTAATAGAACAATTAATATTTTTTCATGATCATACCTTAATAATTTTAATAATAATTACAATATTAGTAAGATATTTAATAATAAGACTTTTTTTTAATAAATATATTAATCGATATTTATTAGAAGGACAGATTATTGAAGTAATTTGAACAATTTTACCCGCAATTACATTAGTATTTATTGCATTACCTTCACTACGATTATTATACTTATTAGATGAAGTAAGTAATCCATCTATTACTTTAAAATCTATCGGACATCAATGATATTGAAGTTATGAATATTCTAATTTTAAAAAATTTGAATTTGATTCATATATAATTCCTACTAATGAAATAGAAAATAATAATTTTCGATTATTAGATGTAGATAACCGAATTATTTTACCTTTTAATACCCAAATTCGAATATTAATTACTGCTACAGATGTAATTCATTCATGAACAATTCCTTCCTTAGGAGTAAAAATAGATGCAACACCAGGTCGATTAAATCAAACTAATTTTTTTATAAATCGATCAGGATTATTTTATGGTCAATGTTCAGAAATTTGTGGGGCTAATCATAGTTTCATACCAATTGTAATTGAAAGAGTTCCAACTAACACTTTCGTAAAATGAATTTCTAAAATAAATTAGCATTAGATGACTGAAAGCAAGTATTGATCTCTTAAATCAAATTATAGTAAATTAGCAATTACTTCTAATGAAAAGAATTAGTTAAAATATAACATTAGAATGTCAAACTAAAATTATTAATAAATTAATATTCTTTGATTCCACAAATAGCTCCAATAAACTGATTATTTTTATATATCATATTTAATATTATTTTTTTAATATTTAATTTTTTTAATTATTATATATTCTTAATCAAAAATACTATAAAGTCAAATAAAAATAATAATATCTTTAAAAATTTAAATTGAAAATGATAAATGATAACAAATCTATTCTCATCTTTTGATCCTTCTACTAATATTATAAATTTATCATTAAATTGACTAAGAACTTTATTAGGACTATTAATAATTCCTATAATATTTTGATTTATCCCATCACGATTTAGAATAATTTGAATTAATATTTTAATAATTCTTCATAAAGAATTTAAAACACTATTAGGTCCTTATAGACAAAAAGGAAGAACTTTTATTTTTATTTCTTTATTTTCATTAATCTTTTTTAACAATTTTATAGGCTTATTTCCATATATTTATACTAGTTCTAGTCATATATCTATAACTTTATCATTAGCATTACCTTTATGATTAAGTTTTATATTATTTGGATGAATTAATAACACACAACATATATTTGCTCATTTAGTTCCTCAAGGTACTCCTTCTATTTTAATACCATTTATAGTATGTATTGAATCAATTAGAAATATTATTCGACCAAGAACATTAGCTGTTCGATTAGCTGCTAATATAATTGCTGGTCATTTACTTTTAACCTTATTGGGTAATACTGGACCTATAATAAATTCAATAATAATTTCAATATTAATTATTATTCAATTATTACTATTAATATTAGAATTTGCTGTTTCTATTATTCAATCTTATGTATTTGCAATTTTAAGAACATTATATTCTAGAGAAGTAATTTAAATGTCAACACATTCAAATCATCCATTTCATTTAGTTGATTATAGACCTTGACCATTAACTGGAGCTCTAGGAGCTATAATTACAGTATCAGGTTTAGTAAAATGATTTCATCAATATAATATTAATTTATTTATAATTGGAATATTAGTAACTTTATTAACAATAATTCAATGATGGCGAGATGTAACACGAGAAGGAACATTTCAAGGACTTCATACTTATACAGTTACAATAGGTTTACGATGAGGAATAATTTTATTTATTACCTCAGAAGTATTTTTTTTTATTTCTTTTTTTTGAGGATTTTTTCATAGAAGACTTTCTCCTACAATTGAATTAGGAAATACTTGACCACCTTTGGGAATTCAAACATTTAATCCTCTTCAAATTCCTCTTCTTAATACACTAATTTTATTAAGTTCAGGAATTACTGTTACATGAGCTCATCATAGATTAATAGAAAATAATTATACTCAAACATTACAAAGATTACTTTTTACTGTAATTTTAGGAATTTACTTTACAATTTTACAAGGATTTGAATATATTGAATCACCTTTTACAATTGCAGATTCAGTTTATGGATCATCTTTTTTTATAGCAACAGGATTTCATGGAATTCATGTAATTATTGGAACAACATTTTTACTTATTTGTTTAATTCGTCATTATTATAATCATTTTTCTTTAATTCATCATTTTGGATTTGAAGCAGCTGCCTGATATTGACATTTTGTAGATGTAGTTTGATTATTTTTATATATTTCAATTTACTGATGAGGTAGATAAATTTATATAGTATAAAAAGTATATTTGACTTCCAATCAAATGGTCTAATTATTTTTAGTATAAATAATTATTTTAATAATAAGAATAATTATTTTAATTATTTCAATACTAATAATATTAATTGTAAATATTATTTCAAAAAAAACTTTTATAGATCGAGAAAAAAATTCTCCTTTTGAATGTGGATTTGATCCAAAAAATTCTGCTCGTTTACCATTTAGTTTACAATTTTTTTTAATTGCAGTAATTTTTTTAATTTTTGATGTAGAAATTGCTTTATTAATACCTATAATTATAATTATAAAAACATCTAATGTAATATATTGAATATTAGTAAGATTTTTTTTTTTATTTATCTTACTAATCGGTCTTTATCATGAATGAAACCAAGGTGCTTTAAACTGAACTAATTAAAGGATAATAGTTAATAATAATATTTAAGTTGCATTTAAAAGATGTTGAAATATCAACTTATCTTAAAATAAGAAGTAAAATTTTACATTTAGTTTCGACCTAAAAATTTGGTGATTTAAATCACCCTTATTTATTAATTAAAGCCAAAAAGAGGCATATCACTGTTAATGATATTATTGAATAAAAATTCTAATTAAAGAAATATGATGATCAAGAAAAAGCTGCTAACTTTATTCTTTAGCGGTTAAAATCCGTTTATATTTCTATTTATATAGTTTAATTTAAAACCTTACATTTTCACTGTAAAAATAAAATATATAATTTATTTAAAAATTAAAATAATTTCCTTAATATCTTCAATATTATACTCTAATAAATAAGCTATTTAAATTTATACTCATATAAATATAAAAATTAATAATATTACTAATCATAAAATAACTAAAATCAAATAAATTTTTATATTATTATTTTGTAAAAACTGAAAAAAAATTCTATTTTTTTTTATATTCATATATATTCCTTGACCTCCAAAACATTCATTTCAACCTTGATCAAAATTTTTATATAAATTGTAACTTATTATTAAAGGAATAAAATTTATAGAAAAAGTAGAAATATTTGGTATAAATCATATATAACCAAAAAAATATCTATAATTATAAAATTTTAATGAATTACTTAACCAACTAATAGAAAATTTAGATAATTCATATCCAATTCAAGCACCTAATATTCTAATAAATAAAGCTAATATTTTTATTTCAATTGGTAAACAAATTATTAATGGAGTAGGAAAAATTAATCATCTCAAAATTCTTCCTATTAAAATTACAAAAATTAATATTAATAATATTCTTTTTAATATAATTCAACCCTCATCATTTAAAGAATGAAAACAATAAAAATTAAAATCCCCAGTAATAGAATAATAACATAAACGAAAAGAATAACATACAGTTAATCCTGTTGAAATAAAAAATAAAATAAAAATAAAAATATTTAAATAGTTTATACAAACAATTTCTAAAATTATATCCTTCGAATAAAAACCAGCTAAAAAAGGCATTCCACATAAAGCTAAATTAGAGACATTTATACAAATACATGTTAAAGGTATATGAACTATTAAATTTCCTATAAATCGAATATCTTGTATATCTTTTAAATTATGAATAATAGCCCCAGCACATATAAATAATAAAGCCTTAAATAATGCATGAGTTAATAAATGAAAAAATGCTAACTTATAATTTCCTATAGATAAAATTCTTATTATCAATCCTAATTGACTTAAAGTTGATAAAGCAATAATTTTTTTTAAATCAAACTCAAAATTTGCTCCTAATCCTGCTATAAATATTGTTAAAGTAGAAATAAATAATAAAAATAATCTTAAATTTTCATTTAAAATTACATTAAACCGAATTAATAAATATACTCCAGCAGTTACTAAAGTAGAAGAATGAACTAAAGCAGACACAGGAGTAGGTGCTGCTATAGCAGCAGGAAGTCAAGAAGAAAAAGGAATTTGAGCTCTTTTAGTTATTGCAGCTAACATAATTAATAATCTAATAATTTGTATATAAAAATCATTTTTTATAAAATCTAAATAAAAAATATAATTTCATCTACCATAATTTAATATTCAAGAAATTGAAATTAATAATATTACATCTCCAACTCGATTTATTAAAACAGTCAATATACCAGCATTATAAGATTTAATGTTTTGATAATAAATTACTAAACAATAAGAAACTAATCCTAAACCATCTCAACCTAATAAAATAGAGATCAAATTAGGTCTAATAATTAATAATATTATAGAAAAAACAAATATTAAAACTAATATAATAAACCGATTAATATTTAAGTCACCTTCTATATATTGTTCACTATAAAAAATTACTATACAAGAAATAAATAACACAAATCTTATAAATATTAATGACATTCAATCAAATAATACACTTATAACAATTGATCTAGAATTTAATCTTAATAACTCTCATTCAATAAAAATAATATAATCTAATAATAAAAATTTTAATCTTAAAAAAAATAATATTATTCTAATTATGATTTAAGATAAGGATTAAACTTATATATTTGATATCACAAATCAAAATTTTAATTAAAATTACTTAAATTTAAATTCATAACATAAATAAATTTCTTTTAATGATTAATAAATTCAAAGGAAATCAATGTAAAAATAATAATAAATATTCTCGCGAATACCCAGAAGAACAAAAAAATTTTCCTGAATAAATTTTTCCATGTTGACTATAAGAATATAAATATAAAGTATAAACGGCACTAAAAAAAGATAAAAATATTAAAATAAAAATTGAAATCCAAGTTCATGAAATTAATCTATTTAATAATCTAATTTCTCCTATTAAATTTATAGAAGGAGGAGCTGCTATATTTGAAGATCTTAATAAAAATCATCATAAAGTTATTCTAGGTATTAAATTAATTAAACCTTTATTTATAAATATACTTCGTCTATTTATACGCTCATAAGAAATATTTGCTAAACAAAATAACCCAGATGAACATAACCCATGTGCAATTATTATTATATAAGCACCACAAAAACCTCAATAATTAAATGTTATAATACCAGCTAAAACTATTCCCATATGAGCAACAGAAGAATATGCAATTAATAATTTTAAATCTGATTGTCGTAAACAAACTAGTCTAACTAATATTCCTCCAATTAATCTAATTCTTACAAACAAAGAAGATAATGTTATTCCCATAATAAAAAATATTATTAAAATTCGCAATAATCCATAACCTCCTAATTTTAATATAATTCCAGCTAAAATTATTGAACCTGATACAGGAGCCTCAACATGAGCTTTTGGTAATCATAGATGAACTATATATATAGGTATTTTTACTAAAAATGCAAAAATTATACATATATATATATATATATTAAAATAATATAAATTATTAAAAAAAAAAAAATCTAAAGTTAAATAATTATTATAATAATAAAAAATACCAATTATTATAGGTAAAGAAGCAAATAAAGTATAAAATAATAAGTAAATCCCTGCTTGTAAACGTTCTGGTTGATATCCTCAACCTATAATTAAAACTAAAGTAGGAATTAAACTACATTCAAAAAAAAAATAAAATATAAATAAATTTATAGAACTAAAAGTACAATATAAGAATAATAATAATATTAATAATAAAAATAAAAAAAAATTTATAAAAAAATTCTTTTTATTAATTGATTCTCTAGCTATAATTATTAAAGAACAAATTCAAAAACTTAATAAAATTAAACCAAAAGATAATAAATCCGACCCAAAAAAATATCTAATATTTATTCATAAATAATTAAAACTTCCTATCATTATAAATAAAAATCTCATTAAAAAATATATACACTGATTTAATCAAAAACTATCTTTTTTAAAACATAAAGGAATTATAAACAATATTATTAATAAAAACTTTAACATTTAACATAATATATTTATTGAAAAAAAAAAATCATTTCCATGAGTTCGAATTAAAGAAACTAAAATAGATAATCCTAATACTCTTTCACATACACAAAAAGTTAAAAATATTATTCTAAAATAATATTCAAAATTAAACATTGATAAATAAAAAAATATTAATATATATAAAGACAAAATAATAAATTCTAATCTTAATAATATTAATAATAAATGTTTACGTTTAGAAGAAAATATTATCATTCCAATAAAAAATATAAAAATAAATAATAAAATATTTAATAAATAAATGTTTTAATAATTTAAAAAAAAATATTGGTCTTGTAAATCAAATATAAGAATTATTCTTTTAAAACTTCAGAGAAAAAAGAAATCTTTTATCATCAATCTCCAAAATTAATATTTTATTTAAACTATTCTCTGATTTTATTATTAACAAGATTAACTATAACAATTACATTTTTATTTTTGAAACATCCCTTATCAATAGGATTAATTCTTTTAATCCAAACTTTATTAATTACATTAATTTCAGGGTTATTTTCATATTCATATTGATTCTCATATATTTTATTTTTAGTAATAATTGGAGGAATATTAGTTTTATTTATTTATATAACAAGATTAGCTTCAAATGAAATATTTAAATTTTCAATTAAAATTTCTATAACTATTATAATTATAATTATAATAACTTTAATTTTATATTTTTTTATTGACTATATAATAATTTATTCACTATTAAAAAATTCTAATATAATAGAATTATTAAATAACATAAATATAATAAAAAATGAAAATTTATTAAATATAAATATAATTTATAATAAACCAAATTACATAATTACTTTAATATTAATAAATTATTTATTTTTAACATTAATTGCAGTAGTAAAAATTACAAATATTAACTATGGGCCTCTACGACAAAAATTCTAAATACGTATTAATCACCCCTTATTTAAAATTATAAATTCTGCTTTAATTGATCTTCCAACACCATCTAATATTTCACTATGATGAAATTTTGGATCTTTATTAGGACTTTGTTTAATTATTCAAATTTTAACTGGACTTTTTCTAGCTATACATTATACTGCAAATATTGATTTAGCATTTAATAGAGTTAATCATATTTGTCGTGATGTAAATTATGGATGACTATTACGAACTTTACATGCTAATGGAGCTTCATTTTTTTTTATTTGTATTTATATTCATATTGGACGAGGAATATATTATGGTTCATATAAATTTAATTATACATGAATAGTAGGAGTAATTATTTTATTTATAGTTATAGGAACTGCTTTTATAGGTTATGTATTACCATGAGGACAAATATCATTCTGAGGAGCAACTGTTATTACTAATTTATTATCAGCTATTCCATATTTAGGAAATATATTAGTTCAATGAGTATGAGGAGGATTTGCTGTTGATAATGCAACATTAACTCGATTTTTTACTATTCATTTCCTTTTACCATTTATTGTTACTGCATTAATTATAATTCATTTATTATTTTTACATCAAACAGGATCAAATAACCCATTAGGATTAAATAGAAATATTGATAAAATTCCCTTCCATCCATATTTTTCATATAAAGATATTATAGGGTTTATTATATTAATAATAATATTAATTATATTAACTTTATTAAATCCTTATTATTTAGGAGATCCTGATAATTTTACTCCAGCTAATCCACTTGTTACTCCAATTCATATTCAACCTGAATGATATTTTTTATTTGCCTACGCAATTTTACGATCTATTCCTAATAAATTAGGAGGAGTAATTGCACTTTTAATATCTATTTTAATTTTAATAATTCTACCTTTTATTAATATTAGAAATTTTCAAAGATTAAAATTTTATCCTATTAATCAATTATTATTTTGATTATTTTTTATTATTGTAATTTTATTAACATGAATTGGAATGCGACCTGTTGAAGATCCATATATTTTTATTGGACAAATTCTTACTATATTATATTTTTTATATTTTTTAATTAATCCTTTAATTATAAAAATATGAGATAATTTATTATATAATTAGAGTTAATGAACTTGTTATAAGTATATATTTTGAAAATATAAGAAAGAAGATTAATCTTCTATTAACTTCTAAATTAATAAAGAAAAATATAATATTTTTAAACCTAAATATATAAATAAATAATTTAAAGATATAGGTAAAAATCTTTTTCAAGCTAAATATATTAACTTATCATATCGATAACGAGGTAAAGTTCCCCGAACTCAAATAAATATAAATGATATAAAAACCATTTTAATAAAAAAAATAAAAGATATTAAATTTCTACCTAAAAATATTACACTAAATAATATTCTTATAAATAAAATTCTTGAATATTCAGATAAAAAAATTAAAGCAAAACCTCCTCTTCTATATTCAACATTAAATCCAGAAACTAATTCAGATTCCCCTTCTGCAAAATCAAAAGGAGTACGATTTGTTTCTGCTAATATAGAAACAAATAATACAAACCCTAAAGGTAAAAATAAAAAAATTATTCAAATAAATTTCTGATAAAATATAAATTCCATTAAACTAAATCTTTCAATTATTACTATTATAGACATTAAAATTAATGCTAAACTCACTTCATAAGAAATAGTTTGAGCTACAGCCCGTAAACCTCCTAATAATGAATATCTAGAATTAGAAGATCATCCTGCAATTATTACAGTATAAACTCCTAAACTTGTACAAGATAAAAAAAATAATATTCCTAAATTAAAAGAAAATATTATTAAAAAATAAGGTATAATTATTCACAATAATAAAGATAAAAATAATCTTATAATAGGTGAATAATAATATATAATATAATTAGAAAGTAAAGGATAAGTTTGTTCTTTAGAAAATAATTTAATAGCATCACAAAAAGGTTGAGGAATACCTAAAAACCCCACTTTATTTGGACCTTTACGAATTTGAATATAACCTAAAACTTTACGTTCTAAAAGAGTTAAAAAAGCCACTCCAACTAAAATACAAATAATTAATAATAATATAAAAATTAAAGAAAAAATTAAATCTATTATTATTTGTAAAATATTTACATATATGAATTCTAAATTCATTACACTAATCTGCCAAAATAATTGTGAATTCTAAATTCATTACACTAATCTGCCAAAATAATTTATTAACATTCAAAAATTAAAATATAAGTATATTAAATATTTGGTCCTTTCGTACTAAAATATTCTAATTAAATAAAGATAGAAACCGACCTGGCTTACACCGGTCTGAACTCAGATCATGTAAAGATTTAATGGTCGAACAGACCAAAAATTTAAACTTCTACACCTAAATTAATCTTTAATCCAACATCGAGGTCGCAAACTTTTTTATCGATATGAACTCTCTAAAAAAATTACGCTGTTATCCCTAAGGTAACTTAATCTTATAATCATTAAAAATGGATCATTAATAACATAAATCAATGTTAATAATAAAAAAGAATTTTATTAATCTTCCTATTACCCCAATAAAATAATAAATTATAATAAAATCTTAATAAATCATAATTAATAATATTAAACAAATTATAAAGCTCTATAGGGTCTTCTCGTCTTTTATATAAATTTAAGCTTTTTAACTTAAAAATTAAATTCTATAGTAAATTAAATAGAGACAGAATTTACTTCGTCCAACCTTTCATACAAGCTTTTAATTAAAAAACTAATGATTATGCTACCTTTGCACAGTCAAAATACTGCGGCCATTTAAAATTTTCAGTGGGCAGGTTAGACTTTAAATATATTACAAAAAGACATGTTTTTGTTAAACAGGCGAGTAAAATTTTTGCCGAATTCCTTTAAATAATCTTTATAACATTATTATTTAAATATTTTATATATACTAATTTTATCATTATACCTAATTTTAAAATAATTTAAAATTATTTATTTATAAAAAATTTAAAATAATATAAAATAATATAAATTATTAAATTAATTATAACATATTACTATTGATAGATATTTCTAAACTTACATTTTTTAATTTATTTTACTTTATTTATAAATTTTTAATTAAAAGCTAATCCCTTTAATTATTAATATTTAAATATAATAAATTAATAAATTAATTTATTAAAATTTAAATATTTGAATTAAATTCATTTCTAAATAAACTAGATATATTTAAGAACGAATAACATTTCATTACTAACAAATTATTATAAATATTTATTTAACAATAAAAAAAATAATTTATTAGCTCTCTTAAAATCGAGAAAATTAAATTACTTAATATTTATTTAATAAACCCTGATACACAAGGTACAAAAAATAAACTTTACTTATTAAAAATTAAATAATTATTTAAATTATCTTTTACAATACAAATCAACTATAATTAATAAAATTTTTTCTATAAAATATACTAAAAATTTAAAAAATTATATTATTTGTAAAATATTTACATATATGAATTCTAAATTCATTACACTAATCTGCCATCAAATTAAATCGATTTGCACGACAACTTTTTAATGTAAATAAAATGCTTTACTTAAAACAAGCTCTAATTTGGTCATTCTAGATACACTTTCCAGTACATCTACTATGTTACGACTTATCTTATCTTATAATAAGAGCGACGGGCGATATGTACATATTTTAGAGCTAAAATCATAAAATAAAATTTTATTTTATTACTATTAAATCCACCTTCATAAGATATAATTCTTATCTTAATCCATATAAATAAATTTATTGTAACCCATTTCTTCTTAAATATATACTGCACCTTGATCTGATATATTTTTTAATAAAAAATATTAAAAATTTATTTTCTAATAAAATTTTCTAATAACGACGGTATACAAATTTATAAATTAAGTAAAATTAATCGTGGATTATCAATTATAGAACAGGTTCCTCTAAATAGACTAAAATACCGCCAAAATCTTTAAATTTCAAGATCATAACTAATACTACTTTAGTAATAAATTTTACATTTAAAATAATAGGGTATCTAATCCTAGTTTAAATATAAATTTCATAATAATAAAAACTTTAATATAAACTAATTTAATATTTAAAATTTCACCTAATAAATATAATATTAATTTATTTAATAATATAATAAAATTATTTACTAATAAAATTTATTTGTATTTTTTGTATAACCGCAACTGCTGGCACAAAATTTGTTAATACTAAAATTTATTTCTAATTCTTAATTTCTTAAATTATTAAAATTAAATACTGCGAATAACTATATTATAATTAAACTATTAAAATTTAATTAATAATCATACAAAAATTTACATGTAAAAAAAAAATTAAATAAATATTCTAAACTAGAATTAAACTTTATATAAATATATTTATTTATTAATTAATATAATTTATTATATAATTAATAATTTAATAATATATAATTATTTATCAAAATAATAATAATTTACTCAAAGATCTATAATAAGAATATATAATAATTTATTAGTGTCAGTAAAATATATAATTATTTATAAATTAATCATTGATTTATAAATATATATATATATAATTATCAAATATAATATATTTTATTATATATATATATTTTTATTACATTAAGATAAAATAATTTTAATTATTATAATTATTTATCATAATTATAATAATTAAAATTATTTATAATAGTTAATAAATTTATTATTATTATATATATAAATATATAAATTAATAAAAATTTAAAATTAATAGTTTTATATATATATATAAATTTATATATATATAAATATTTATATAAAAAAAAAAAAAAAAAACCTATTTAATGTAATATATTAATAATCTTATTTGATTGATAAATTTAATATAAAATAATATATAATTTTAATTAAATATTTATTAAATATTTAATTTGAGTAATTTTATTATTTTATTTTTTTTAATTTAAATATTTATTTTAAATATTTTT